CAAATCGAAAAAAAGATGGTTGAATCAAAATAATTCCTTTTTAACTTTTTAAGTTATATTTCTTTCAGAGGGTAATATGAATGTTCTATTATGTTCTATCAAAACACTAAAAGGTTTATACGACATATCCGGTGTGGAAGTAGGCCAACATTTCTATTGGCAAATAGGAAGTTTCCAAGTCCATGCCCAAGTACTTATTACTTCTTGGGTCGTAATTGCTATTTTATTAGGTTCAGCCATTATAGCTGTTCGTAATCCGCAAACCATTCCTACTGACGGTCAGAATTTCTTTGAATATGTCCTTGAATTCATTCGAGACGTGAGCAAAACTCAAATTGGGGAAGAATATGGTCCATGGGTTCCCTTTATTGGAACTATGTTTCTATTTATTTTTGTTTCGAATTGGTCAGGGGCTCTTTTACCCTGGAAAATCATACAGTTACCTCATGGGGAGTTAGCCGCACCCACAAATGATATAAACACTACCGTTGCTTTAGCTTTACTCACGTCAATAGCATATTTCTATGCGGGCCTTACAAAAAAGGGATTGGGTTATTTCGGTAAATACATTCAACCAACCCCAATCCTTTTACCTATTAACATCTTAGAAGATTTTACAAAACCGTTATCGCTTAGTTTTCGACTTTTCGGAAATATTTTAGCTGATGAATTAGTAGTTGTTGTTCTTGTTTCTTTAGTACCCTTAGTAGTTCCTATACCAGTCATGTTCCTTGGATTATTTACAAGCGGTATTCAAGCTCTTATTTTTGCAACCCTAGCTGCGGCTTATATAGGCGAATCCATGGAAGGTCATCATTGACTAGTTTTCGACACAGTCTTTTTTTAGCTTAGCCTGACGCAATGTATGCGCCGTTCAAGGTAATCCACTTAGGTAAGGTAAATATACAAATCAAATAAGGTATAAATAAAGGTATAGACGAGCTAGCGTAATTGTAAAAAAGGTTACGATATTGGGGAATTGTAAAAAAAAAAGGGGGGGGGGAGAGATCTAAAAGATCTTTTTCCTAAAATGCTTTTTTGACTATTTATACCCCCCAATGAATATTCTCTGGAAGAGGGGGTCGAACTAGGTGTATATAATCTAATTGCTATAAGACAACTCTTGTCAATCTTTCGAAGAATGATTCGAGAATCCCGATGACTTTAAGATACAATATTTGGTTTACGGTATGGGGGAAAGACATGTATATGTGATATTAGACATTAACTAGGTATATATGAACTAAAGATATATCTAATTTGTCTTACTATTGTGAATTTAGATAGGGATTTCAATAGAAGCCTTTCCATTTCGTCTGTAATTATGAATTGAATATTGGTTGATTGTATCATTAACTATTTCTTTATTTTTGTTTTGGTGCGAGGAACTTATCATGAATCCACTGATTTCTGCCGCTTCCGTTATTGCTGCTGGATTGGCCGTCGGGCTTGCTTCTATTGGACCTGGGGTTGGTCAAGGTACTGCTGCGGGACAGGCTGTAGAAGGGATCGCGAGACAACCAGAGGCGGAAGGAAAAATACGAGGTACTTTATTGCTTAGTCTGGCTTTCATGGAAGCTTTAACAATTTATGGGCTGGTTGTAGCATTAGCTCTTTTATTTGCGAATCCCTTTGTTTAATCCTAAAAACACACATTTTTGTTTATTTCCGTGGATTTGCTGCTCTTGTTTTTTAGAATTCTATTAAGATTCATATTTAACTCCTACAATTTTATTATTTAGGAACAACAACCCACGGAAATCACTGGTTTGAGGATGAGGAATTAACACTCCAACTCATTTTTTCCTTTACCTTCTTAGTCCAATGTAAGAACTTTTTTTAGGAAGTATTGCAATTGTAACAAACGTGGTATTTCGCAACTTACCTGTATAAGACCTGGTACCTAATTCGAATCGAATAAGTATCAGGCTTATTGAAAATTTCCAATTGAAAAAAATCCATTAAAACCCATTTCTAAATCAATATTTTTTTTGACTCTATTTTAGTATTTTTTATTTAGAAATAGGGAAATTCATAATAAAATAATACAAAAAGAATAGAAAAAAAGTAGTCTATCTATAAGAAAGCTATAACTATAAGAAAGAGGAGATCGTATGAAAAATGTAACCGATTCTTTCCTTTCCTTGGGTTATTGGCCATCCGCCGGGAGTTTCGGGTTTAATACCGATATTTTTGCAACAAATCTAATAAATTTAAGCGTAGTACTTGGTGTGTTGATTTTTTTTGGAAAGGGAGTGTTAAGTGATTTATTAGATAATCGAAAACAGAGGATCTTGAAAACTATTAGAAATTCAGAAGAACTGCGCGAGGGGGCCCTAGACCAGTTGGAAAAAGCCCGGGCCCGCTTACGGAAAGTAGAAATGGAAGCGGATCAGTTTCGAATGACTGGATACTCTGAAATAGAACGCGAAAAGTTGAATTTGATTAATGCAACTTCTAAGACTTTGGAACAATTAGAAAATTACAAAAATGAAACCAT